TTTAAACAGAGCGAGAGAGACTTGATTTAACTTAGGTTAATCTAGGCCATAGGCAGACCTACGTCAAGATAAAACCCCCTTGAAACACTCTGGTAGTGTTCCTGAATCTGAATCCAAATAATGACTCAGAGCACATGGAGCCATCTCTTTTTGCGGTCAAAAAATATGGCAGACTGGCGGATCTTTATATCCGTTAATGAAAGAGCCCAATGCACAAAAATGCATGTTGGGTCTTTAAAACAGCTCAGATCACTTTGATTAGAATCAGTTTGGTCTGTTTTACCGAGAAAGTCTACGGTTCGAGTCCGTATAGCCCTAGAACCCTATCCATTCCAAAAATTTTGGAAGTTACAATTCTAAAACGAGTCCGTTTTAAAACGCCAATCAAACCTAACCCCAGTCGAAGCGAATACTCCTTCATATGGGTAGAGGAATGACCATCCATATTTATGCCCAAGCTAAAGTTTGAAAAACGACTCTCTTTGGTACGTTTCATTGGAAAGATTGTCAACAATACAAAACAAAATAGGAATTTCTTCGTATACCTTTACCTAAACCTAGCAAAGGTAGTCTTCTCTTTCCGTATTCAATAAATTGAAATTCCTACCCATAATTCTACTTTATTCTACTTTAACTGGTTAAATAAGTAACAACCTCACAGGACAGAACAATGGGTTGCCCGGGATTCGAACCCGGAACTAGTCGGATGGAGTCGATAATGTTACCGGTTAAATAAGTAACAACCTCTCCCCAAGCCGTGCTTGCATTTTTCATTGCACACGGCTTTCCCTCTGTATACATCTAAAATTCAGTTCCGCCATTAGACAAAAAGTGGAATACTTAGACCCTTCTTATAAGTCAATTTCAGAATAGAAATAAGTAAAAATTTTGTTAGTTCTTCATTATTGCTATTTATTATATTCAATTCTAATCAAAATTTCCATTTACGCGCTTTCATAACGAATCAGTCATGATTGGCCAAATCATTGATACAAATAATATCTAAATACCAAACCCTTTTTTGATGGAACCTCCGCGAAATAAAAGAAGCTCTTGGAAAGGTCAAGGAAAGAACTTGTTCTTCCGCCGTAAAGAATTCTTCGAATAATTCCGATCCGAATCTTTTTAAAAAAGCCCGTACAGTACTTTTGTGTTTACGAGCTAAAGTTCTAGCACAAGAAAGTTGAAGTATATACTTTATTCGCGACAAAGTTTTTTTTTTTGAAGACCCGCTATAATAATGAGAAAGATTTCTGGATATACGTCCGAATCGGTCAATAATCTCAGAATCTGATAAATCGATCCAAATGGCCTTACTAATAGGATGCCCTAATATATTACAAAATTTGGCTTTAGCCAAGGATGAAATCAGGGGACTCGTTGGAAGAATAGTATCAAACTTCTTAATAGCATGATCGATTACAAATGAAGTTTCTAACATTTGATTACGTATCGTTGAAGTCTTTCGCCGCACACTTGAAAAATAACCAAGAAAGTCAAGGGAATGGTTTGCCAATTGGTTTATATGGATTCTTCGTGGTTGAGACCAAAGGTCAAAATAAGATTGCCAGAAATTGACAAAGTAATATTTCCATTTATGCATCAAAAGAGACGTGCTTTTTGAAGCGAGAATTGTTTTTCCTTGATACCTAACATAATGCATGAAAGAGTCCTTGAACACCCAGAAATTGGCTTCAAAAGCCCCGGTCAAGGTTTCTATAAGATGCTCTATTTTTCCATAGAAATAGATTCGTTCAAGAAGCGTTCTAAAAGATGTTGATCGTAAATGAAAAGATTGGTTACGAAGAAAGACAAAGACGGATTCGTATTCATATACATGAAAATTATATAGGAAGAAGAAGAATCTTTGATTTCTTTCTGAAAAAGAAGGACTGACTTTCTTTGAAGTAAGAAGACTATTCCAATTATGAAATTCGTGGAGAAAGACTCTTAATAAATGCAAAGACGAAGCATCTTTTAGCCAATAGCGAAGAGCTTGCACCACGATTTCGAGATGGATTGGGTAAGGTATTAGGATATCGAACACATAATTTAAATGTGAAATTTTGTCCTCTAAAAAAGAAAAAATGGAATGAATTGATCGTAAATTAGCGGATTTGACTATCTCTTTCCCTTTCTTTTGGCGCTTTTCTAGGGAAGATAAGAATCGAAGCGAAAATGGAATTTCCATAATGACCGAAAATCCCTCGGATATCATTTGAAAATCAAAATTCTTATTGCGCCCCCAAAGTGGATTTTGTTTAGAATCATTCAGAGAAAGAATCCAAAAATTTGGGTCATACATTCGAGTAATTAAACGTTTCACAATGAGTAAGCTGAATTTATTGTCATAACCTGCATTTTTCAACAAAATGCATCTTGTTAAACCATGATCATGAGCAAGTGCATAAATATACTCTTGAAAGATAAGTGGATATAAGAAGTCGTGTTGTTGAAATCTATCGAGCTCTAAAGAGCTTTGAAATTCCTCCATTTTAATGCGATTTGAACCAAAGGTAGAGGATTTTGGGAGTTATCAAATGATACAGAGTGCGATACAGTCAAAACAAGGTATTTTTCGAGTAAGATAAGGAAGCGATACCTCGGTAAACTTATCAACGGATTCTCGATCCTCTCTTTATTCCATTTTCTTGAAGTCGTTTATATTCGTTCTAGGATAACAAGATGGTTAGAAATCCTTTATTTTTTCAACCCAATCGCTCTTTTGATTTTGGAAATTTTGTTATCAATCTACTCTTTCTTATACACACACAGCTCCATTCTGGAATGGAGAATGCTAATATTTAGGATTCATGAAAAAATAAAGAATCCGCTTCTCGGATAAGCCCTTACCCGTATTCAGGCACTAATCTATTTTTAACGTCTAATTAGATCGGATAATCATTCAAATTAAGAATGGGAGCTCGTTGCTTTTTCGTTCCTTATAATTTCATTAAATTAATTGAAGCCAGAGGGCTCTATCCATTTATTTATTTGACCCAACTTGAAATTGAATCCATTTGACTCCCTTCCAATAAGTTAAACAAAGTTTTGTCCCGATCGGGAAAGAAGAAAAGATTCTCAGAACTCTTGGTTGCTACGACATGCTATTTTTTCCATTCATTCCCTTTTAGGATCAGTCGTGGTCTTCCAAACTTTACCGATGGTATGGATGAATTCATCACTTCATCTAAATGTGTAAAAGATCCGAGTCGCACTTAAAAGCCGAGTACTCTACCGTTGAGTTAGCAACCCGAATAGAAGAAAAAAGTCTGTAGATATAATCAAAAGGAAAAAAAAGATTCGACGAGCGAATCACAGCATAAAAACCCATTTTCGAATCGATTACGAACAGAAAACGTAATAACTCAGATGAAAATACAAGAAATTTTCCGATAACAGAAAAACCAGAAATAATGATAGATCCTTCCTTATGTCATTGTTATTCACGTTTTCACGCAAAAATGCGTCTATCAAAGCGCATCCAACGAACCCCTTTTTTGACTAACGTAAGGCAAAAACCAAACCGATGGGACGGAAATAAAGAGATCCCTTTATAAAAAAGGGATCCCTTTATCACGCTGCATTATATTTGTTCAATGCATTGTTGTCAATATAAAGGAATATAATGGAAAAAGATAAGAAATTCGGTTGAAAAATATTCCAAAAAATAAGGACTTGAGTTAGATTGGCACTACATAGATATAAAAAAGTTTAGCTAGGGGAAGAAAAAATAAGAAGTCGAAAAAGATCTCTAATTTAGTCAATCAATAAATAAACAAAATAGAGAAAAGTTCTAGAAAGGGGTAGCATATACCCCCCTTATTTCCTTAAATTAATTCCATTTTATTTCATTGGGGCAAAGTTCGTTAAAAACCTCCGACTTCTTTAAAATGTCCCGAACAGTTTCTGTAGGCTGAGCACCCCTTTCAAGAAAATATAGAATAGCAGGAACGTTTAAATACGTTTGATTCTTTATCGGATCATAAAAACCCACTTTCCGAAGATCTCTTCCTTCTCGTCGGGAGCGAACATCAATTGCAACGATTCGATAAGTCGCACGTTGCTTTCTACCACAGCGTTTTAAACGAAGTTTAACCATAACATTCCTCTAATTTGGAACCCCTATGGAACTGATTCAATTTTCAATTATGGAATCATGACTAGTCATTGGTTCAGTCGGTACATAGACATAATAATGTCTATGTTTTATGAATAAATCTTCGACTGGAAGATTGGTTCTATGAACCATAGGATTTATTCGTTTAGTATCAATCCTCGGGGCTTATCGTTTTCAAACGGAGGAATGCCCCATGCCAAAATCCAAGGTTCCAAGTATTGGATTCGGTTTTTGGTTTTTGTGCCTCCTTTTTTAGGAGGGATTTAATATTCCCTTGGAGGGCCTCCAGCGCATTACGATTTTTTGAGAGTCGGTTAATTTTGGGAGTGAGCCACCTTTCGCCTGCCGCACTTCCCGAGTGGAAAGCTTCCAACAAAATCTTACAAGTATCGTTAGCGTAGGTCTCGCAATGATCCTTATTGTAAGCGTGCTTGTACCTCTGGCATTTTTTACGATGGGGGCACGTGAGCGCCGGTTCGTGCTCGTTCCGATCAGAAATCAATTTTCTCCCAGTCTCGTCTGTTTGTGTAAAAATACTGTCCTTTTCCCACTCGGGAAACTTCTTCCCATTTATCCCGTCTTTCTTTATACCGTCTTTCGGACAATATATCGAAAGACAGGTTCTCGAACGATGGGGGCACGTGAGCGCCGGTTCGTGCTTGTACCTCTGGCATTTTTTACGATGGGGGCACGTGAGCGCCGGTTCGTGCTTGTACCTCTGGCATTTTTTACGATGGGGGCACGTGAGCGCCGGTTCGTGCTCGTTCCGATCAGAAATCAATTTTCTCCCAGTCTCGTCTGTTTGTGTAAAAATACTGTCCTTTTCCCACTCGGGAAACTTCTTCCCATTTATCCCGTCTTTCTTTATACCGTCTTTCGGACAATATATCGAAAGACAGGTTCTCGAACGATGCTTGTAGTCTTTCGGGTGAGAAATCCCCCGATAAGTCAAAAAGTCACACCCGCAATAATAACAATCAAATGTAGAGTCGTTGTTCTGTTTCATAGTTTAATTAAAATTAATTAAATTAAATAATAAGTCGAATCCTAGATGTAGAAATAAAAGTACCTAAAGTACCTTAAGAATCTTAAAGTACCTTAAGAATAACGAAGAGAACAAAGAATAACGAAGAGAAAAAGAATAACGAAGAGAAAAAGAATAACGAATAGAAAATGTCCGTTATCTCAAGAAGTAATGGCAATAGCCATAGCACATCAAATGAATATGTGCCTTGGGACGAAAGGGATCGAACCTTCGATTACCGGGACCAAAACCCGTCGCCTTACCACTCGGCTACGCCCCAGTGGCACATTTATTTGGTTTCATTTGATGATTCATATTATAGTCAAAAGAAAGATTTTTGCCAACTATGTCACGTTTATTTTGTTTCATTTGATGATTCATATTATAGTCAAAAGAAAGATTTTTGCCAACTATGTCACGTTTATTTTGTTTCATTTGATGATTCATATTATAGTCAAAAGAAAGATTTTTGCCAACTATGTCACGTTTATTTTGTTTCATTTGATGATTCATAT